ATTACTTTGGCTGGATTATTCGTAACTGCTTATTTACAATACAGACGTGGTGATCAGTTGGACTTTTGATTAATTAACATCTCTTTTTTTTTTACTTACCTTCTTCTTGCTTTCATATGCGGGAGGTCTAATTCAGATTGCTGCTCAATTATTTGCGAATAGTGGAATTTTGACACAATCTAATAAACAAGAGTGACATCACGCTCTGTAGGATTTGAACCTACGACATTGGGTTTTGGAGACCCACGTTCTACCGAACTGAACTAAGAGCGCTTTTCTTGTTTTTTCTAAAAAACGAAAAGGCTAGAAAGAGGACATTCTTTAACCCGAATCAATTTTGTACGTATATACTATATCATAGTATATCATAAATTTCAGAATTATATGTATGTCTAATTTTCTTAAAAAAAGATAGATCTAAAATAGATCCCTCGTTACTGCTCTTCTGAGCAGTAATAGGTAGGGATGACAGGATTTGAACCCGTGACATTTTGTACCCAAAACAAACGCGCTACCAAGCTGCGCTACATCCCTTTCAATTGGTTTACAGTGTCATTGTAGAGAATTCCTGTCTTGTTTTCCACATCCTTCTTTTTTTTTTATCTCATATTAGATAACAAACATCTAGATAATGAAAAAAATGACTTTTTTTTTAGGAAAATTCTATCAATTTCAATTTTACATAAAAAGGCGTTTCTATTTGAAAATGGAATCTATAAGATCATTCTAGTAGACAATATTTCAAATCTAATTTTGAAAATGGGGGGGAGTTACGTATACAAATACAAGAACTTCTTAACTACATGTACATCTGTAGTTATATATATTACTATATATAATGTAATACAATAAAGAAGAAAGAAGGAGGATTTCAAATGCGAGATCTAAAAACATATCTTTCCGTAGCACCGGTACTAAGTACTCTATGGTTCGGTTCGTTAGCAGGTTTATTAATAGAGATTAATCGTTTATTTCCAGATGCATTAACATTTCCCTTTTTTTAATTCTAGTTATTAACATCAGAAAGGGGTAAAAAAATTTCGAGATAAGATCAACGATCGGGGACTAACCCCCCTTTTTTTTTCTAATTCATTTTCATTCTAAAAAATGAATTAGAAAAAAGGGGGGCGAAAGGTCATAAAAACGAGGGTTCAGGATCCAATTAAATTAGTAATAGAACGAAAAAAAAGTGTTGCTAGGGAAAGAGTATCCTACGAGATACTTAAAAAAATACTGTACAAAGATTTTAAATATAGTTTTCAAAAAATCATTGTATTGCTTATTATTTTATTTTGGTTTAATTACTAATTAATATTAATTGCAACAAAATATTTCAGAAAATTTTTTTAGTTAACAGCTTCTATTTTTTTTGTTCTTGTTCTTTATGGATCCTAAAAAGAAAATAGAAGATTGGGGTGAATCATAAATCCAAAGGAGGTTTCATGGCCAAAGGTAAAGATGTTCGAGTAACAATTATTTTGGAATGTACCAGTTGTGTTCGAAATGGTATTAAGAAGGAATCGGCGGGAATTTCCAGATATATTACTCAAAAGAATCGACATAACACCCCTAGTCGATTGGAATTGAGAAAATTCTGTCCCTATTGTTATAAACATACAATTCACGGGGAAATCAAGAAATAGATCAAATTGAGTGCTTGTATGTCAACTTTTTTTTAAGAACAGGAATAATGATAGTCTCTACGTATTATTACATATATATAAATATAAACAAATAAATCAATAGAAAGAAATCTAATCCTATATTGTTAATTCTATATAGAAACTCTATCCTATATAGAAATAGAAATCTTTTTTATTTTGATCCAATCAAAATAGGATTTTAGAGGTAAGGAATAAAAAAATTATGAATAAATCTAAGCGACCTTTTACTAAATCCAAGCGATCTTTTCGTAGGCGTTTGCCCCCGATCCAATCGGGGGATCGAATTGATTATAGAAACATGAGTTTAATTAGTCGATTTATTAGTGAACAAGGAAAAATATTATCTAGACGGGTGAATCGAGTAACTTTAAAACAACAACGATTAATTACTATTGCTATAAAACAAGCTCGTATTTTATCTTTGTTACCTTTTCTTAATAATCAGAAACAATTTGAAAGAAGTGAGTCGACCCCTAGAACTACTAGCCTTCGAACCAGAAAAAAATAGACTTATTCTTCAATTGAATAACAATTCCAACCTAAAGGAATTCAAAAAGAGGTTAATATTTTGTTCGACAAATCTAATCAAGAATCAAAATTTGATTGTTACGTCTGTGTCTATCATAAAAAAAAAAGAAAAGAATCGTCGAAAAGAAAAAGAATAACTCTTTTTTTAGCGACTATATACCTTCGTTTTTTTTTTGACGACTTTTTTTATAATACTAATTTCTACTCTACCCTCCCCGAGCTTATTCTCCTTAGAACTCTATTTCAAAGATTTTAGTGGATTTCTTCCAATCCCCTCATTTTTTGATCTCATTCGAAATCGTATAAAGACAACTCCTATTTAATAGAGCTATTTGTGCAAGTATTTTTCGATTAAGAAGTAGTTGGTTCTTGTACAGATTGTGTATGAGTTGGTTATAACTATAGCATACCCCCGTTTCGTGAATTACGGCGTTTATTCGAGTGATCCATAAACGACGAAAATCTCTTTTTCTTTTACCCCTATCTCGATGAGCCGAAACTAAAGCTCTTATTCTCTGTTGAGTCATAGTTCGTGTAAGTCGTGAATGAGCCCCTCGAAAACTTGATGCAAATAAACGAAGTTTTGTTCTACGCCTCCGAGCTATATATCCGCGTTTAATTCTAGTCATTGAATAAATCAAACTTTGATGAATAACTAATTCTTTTTTTAGTTATTCTTTTCCCCTTTACTAGTCATTAATAACCAAACGAATTATTCCAATGTATAAAAAAAATTCCAATGGCTTTTGCTACTCTAACCTTCCCCACCACTATTTTTTGCTAGGTATTTTCCTTTGCTTTGAAAGGATAAATTGCCTTGATACGTGATATAAAAAAATAGAATAACTACAAAAAGTAGTAAATAGAAGTGGATAAATAGTGGGTTCCATCGTTTCTATGGTTACTTCTAAAACGGTGAGGTCCTCTCTATACACCGGAGCTCCTTCTTTTAATTAATCAATACTATTGGTAACTTGTACAATTCACATTCTTTGGCTCTACCCCATTAATATGCCAGTAATAGGTCTTTCACAACGAGATCCACTTTATACAGTAACGGTATTTCATTTTAAATTTGATTTGGTCGTTTACCCTGTTAGTCCGTTTTTTCTTTCAAGAGTGGAATCTTTTTAATAAAAAATGGAATTTCCCCCGCTTAATGGATAACCATTTGTTATCATTGGGGGTTTTCTAAAAAATGGAGTTGATTGGATTTGCACCAATGTAAACCATAAGTTTCAGACACAATAGAAGATATGAATGATCTATCTTTTTGAAATAATGAATAGAGTTCCGCGATTCTATTTTATTCACAGGTACTGATCCTTGATATTTCAAAAAGAATTTCCTTTTTGTGTTTCAGTCTATGATCTAAACGAGTCGCACATACACCCGAGTACATGTTCCTCGTCGCTGAGGGCATCCCCGAAGCGCTGGGGATTTCGTGACATTTCGGATTGGCTGTCTTGTATTTCTAATAAGTTGTTTAATGGTTGGCATACGGAATCATATAAATAATGGGCTGGTTTAGATGGGTTCTAACCGGCTAATTCTGAATTACTTCTCTTCAAGATTCTCTTCAATATAAAAAAAAATATATATTGAAGAGAATATGAAACTAACCCTTTAATCTAAAAAGATATAAAATTAGCAATTGTAGATTTGCATGAAATCGCTCCTATTTTTTTATTGAACCGCTACAAGATCAACAATTCCATGAGCTTGGGCTTCTGTTGCTGACATAAAAACATCCCTTTCCATGTCTTCGGATACAACCCATATAGGTTTGCCCGTTCTTTGTACATAAACCCTTGTGATGGTTTCGCGAAGTTTTAGTAGTTCTTCCGCTTCCAAGATAAATTCTCCCGTTTGTGCCTCATAAAACGAACTAGCGGGTTGATGGATCATTACCCTGATGATATAATAGAAAAGGTTCTTCTATTTCGCAGAATGAGACGAGATAACCAAAAAACAGAGAAATTTGAATAACCGTACAGGCTTTTTTTGTGCATTGCATACGGCTCCACAATGGAATTTACGTTTTGACCTTTCCTTTCGGCGAAAGAAAACAAAATATAGGTTGTATTATACGCGGATCCATAAATGATCCAATTACCATCCTTCTTTTTTGTAGGAGTTACAAAAATACTATGATGGTTCCGTTGCTTTATATATCATTTTTTTATCCGTCTATGATTCAGCAATCCCAAAGTTTCTTTTTTTTTTTTTTTATATAAATTTTGTAAATAAGCTTCCGGTGTGAAAACAAAGTTTGTGACGCTGAGATGTGCCCGAATAGGGACGATAGCATTTGAAATACCCCTTCCTTATCTCATACTACTCTTTCAATATATAATCTCATTTTTTTAATCTAAAAAATTTCATATCGAATTCGAAGTGCCATGCTATTATTACTTAACTAATTCATATTTCCGATGGCGAAGGCATAGTATTTTTTCTCGAAAATAAAAAAACTCATTGGCGCCAAGCGTGAGGGAATGCTATACGTTTGGTAATTGCTCCTCCGACTAGGATAAAGGATGCTATTGAAGCGGCCAATCCCATGCATATTGTCTGTACATCGGGTCGCACAAATTGCATAGTATCATAAATAGCCATTCCAGATATTACCCATCCACCAGGAGAGTTTATAAACAAATAAAGATCTTTGGTATCCTTTTCTATACTGAGATATATCATAAGACTAATAAGTTGATTCGAGATTTCGGTATCAACCTCTTGGCCTAAAAAAAATAATCTTTCTCGATAAAGTCGGTTGATTAGGATAAAATTTTATTCCTTAGGAGCCGTACAGGCACCTTTTGATGCATACGGTTCAACAAAAATTGTTCAAAAATCAATGTGTCGATTCTAACCCCCCGTTTTTTCAGAGAAGGCTTTTCTTTCTAACTTATAAGAGAAGGGCTTGCTCCCCTTTTAAAAGTAAAAGAAAAAAGAAGTTTTGGTCCCTTTTATTAGATATTATAATCCTATAATAAAATAATAAAACGATTGATTAGGCCCGTCAGACTAACTTGATTCATTGATATTTTTTTTCATCGAGATTCAGTTGAAATGGCGATGGTTTTTTCTTGTTACTGAATGGGCTTCTTTCTTTTTTATTCCATTTTTTAGGTTTATGCTCTACTCCGAGTAAAAGGAAAAATTTGCCCGATTTTGATTTGCACATATAGGACAAATGAACCAAATACCGCGTCTTTTTTTTACTACTCCTTCTTTTTTTTCAATTCATTTCTTTCACATGTCTTCTGTCAAATAGTCAACAAATTTTTAATTATATTATTTGATTTGATCAACAGTTTTAGATCACCCGGTTTCAATTTTTTGTATTTTTTAATAGAATTTTTTATCATAATTTTTCATATCATATTAAGTAGTAATTATAAAAATATTATATATTAATTATCAATTGGGTTTTTGCTAAACGGAGCCTGGATACTTAATTTTATTAGTCCGATCACGTAAACCATAAAAAAATTTTGATGATCTAATATCAATCTAAATACTCCCTGCATTTAATTCCACTTTATTTTTTGCGCTTCGCGTTACAAATTTTTGATAATTCAATCAATCTTTTTGGGCGAAACAGAGGATATCTCGATCGAGGGAGAAAACGGGGAAATCCCATATAGCCCAATATATCTGACAAGTCGCACTATATGTCAACCCAAGATGTATCTCCTTCTCCAGGACTTCGAAAAGGTACTTTTGGAACGCCAATAGGCATGAAATGAAAAAAAAAGAGAATGAAGTTCTCTATTTCACTTTGATGTGGAAACGTAAGACTGGGGTTTCATTTTTTGAATAATATTATCCTTTTTTCCTACTTTATTAATATTAATCATATTTAAATTAATCATATTTAATACATAAGTTGAATAAGCTAAAATAAAATATAAAATAAAAGTAAAGTAAGAGAGAATTAATAAAAAATAAAGGAAACTTTTTACGAACGGGCTTCTGAATGGTGAACAACAATAGCTATCTTGGTTCATATAAAATAGGATTCACCCCCATTGCGTATTGGTACTTATCGGATATAGAATAGATCCGCTTCCCTTTTTTCCTATGAATCGAATTGTTCTATTATTACTAACAGAATAGAACAAATAGAACAAATATTAATCCTTTCTCCGAAATAATTACCTAAAAAGGGGGGTCCGTAACATCGTTTTTTCCAATGCAATAAAGTTACATAGTGTCTATTTTTCGTTGATAAAGGGGTATTTCCATGGGTTTGCCTTGGTATCGTGTTCATACTGTTGTATTGAATGATCCCGGTCGTTTGCTTTCGGTTCATATAATGCATACTGCTCTGGTTGCTGGTTGGGCCGGTTCTATGGCTCTATATGAATTAGCAGTTTTTGATCCCTCCGACCCTGTTCTTGATCCAATGTGGAGACAAGGTATGTTCGTTATACCTTTCATGACTCGTTTAGGAATAACCAATTCATGGGGCGGTTGGAATATTACAGGAGGGACTATAACGAATCCGGGTCTTTGGAGTTACGAAGGGGTAGCCGCAGCACATATCGTGTTTTCTGGCTTGTGCTTCTTGGCAGCTATTTGGCATTGGGTATATTGGGATCTAGAAATTTTTTGTGATGAACGTACAGGAAAACCTTCTTTGGATTTGCCCAAGATTTTTGGAATTCATTTATTTCTTTCAGGAGTGGCTTGCTTTGGTTTTGGCGCATTTCATGTAACAGGATTATATGGTCCTGGAATATGGGTATCCGACCCTTATGGACTAACCGGAAAGGTCCAACCCGTAAATCCGGCGTGGGGCGTGGAGGGTTTTGACCCTTTTGTTCCGGGAGGAATAGCCTCTCATCATATTGCAGCAGGGACGTTGGGTATATTAGCGGGCTTATTCCATCTTAGTGTCCGTCCGCCTCAACGTCTATACAAAGGATTACGTATGGGAAATATTGAAACCGTCCTTTCCAGTAGTATTGCTGCTGTCTTTTTTGCAGCTTTTGTTGTTGCTGGAACTATGTGGTATGGTTCTGCAACTACTCCCATCGAATTATTTGGTCCTACTCGTTATCAATGGGATCAGGGATACTTTCAACAAGAAATATATCGAAGAGTTAGTGCTGGACTAGCCGAAAATCAAAGTGTATCAGAAGCTTGGTCTAAAATTCCTGAAAAATTAGCTTTTTATGATTATATTGGTAATAATCCAGCAAAAGGGGGGTTATTCCGAGCGGGTTCAATGGACAATGGGGATGGAATAGCTGTTGGATGGTTAGGACACCCTGTCTTTAGAAATAAAGAAGGGCGTGAACTTTTTGTACGCCGTATGCCTACTTTTTTTGAAACTTTTCCGGTTGTTTTGGTAGACGGAGACGGAATTGTTAGAGCTGACGTCCCGTTTAGAAGGGCAGAATCTAAATATAGTGTCGAACAAGTAGGTGTAACTGTTGAGTTTTATGGTGGTGAACTCAATGGAGTGAGTTATAGTGATCCAGCAACTGTGAAAAAATATGCTAGACGGGCTCAATTGGGTGAGATTTTTGAATTAGATCGTGCTACTTTGAAATCCGATGGTGTTTTTCGTAGCAGTCCAAGAGGTTGGTTTACTTTTGGGCATGCTTCGTTTGCTCTACTTTTCTTCTTTGGACATATTTGGCATGGTTCTAGAACCCTCTTCAGAGATGTTTTTGCTGGTATTGATCCAGATTTGGATGCTCAGGTGGAATTTGGGGCATTCCAAAAACTTGGAGATCCAACTACAAAAAGACAAGCAGTCTGATGCAACATTGCTTTTTTCTTTTAGTTTCTGTTTGCGATTTTATTTAATTAGGTAGGGTACTGTAGGAATCTTGATTTAAATTGCTGCCGTTTTTTTGACTCTTTTTTGTTCTTTATCCGGAGGGATACTCCTAAGTAAACATAAACAAAACAGGTATGAAAGCTATAATTGTAAACCACGATCAAATTTATGGAAGCATTGGTTTATACATTTCTCTTAGTATCGACTTTAGGGATCATTTTTTTCGCTATTTTTTTTCGGGAACCGCCTAAAATTTCAACTAAAAAATGAAATAATTTTTCATTATCTTCATTGACGTAATCAGCCTCCAAATATTTGGAGGCTGATTACGTCAACTAGTCCCCGTGTTCCTCGAATGGATCTCTTAGTTGTTGAGAGGGTTGCCCAAAGGCAGTATATAGAGCATACCCAGTAAAACTTACAAGTAACCCAGATATAAAGATGGCGACTAGAGTTGCTGTTTCCATTATTATAATAGAATTTGAAAGACCACAATGGATCTATGCTAAGATCGTTTATTTACAACGGAATGGTATACAAAGTCAACAGCTCGTAATGAATACAAAATAAGATTTATGGCTACACAAACTGTTGAAGATAGTTCTAGATCTGGTCCAAGAAGCACTACTGTGGGGAAGTTATTGAAACCGTTGAATTCCGAATATGGTAAAGTAGCTCCTGGATGGGGAACGACCCCTTTGATGGGTGTTGCAATGGCGCTATTTGCGGTATTCCTATCTATTATTTTGGAGATTTATAATTCTTCTGTTCTACTAGATGGAATTTCAGTGAATTAGACTGAGAAGAATCTTGAAGTTCTAGCTTTTCGTTCGATACAAAAAAGTAAAGTATGTAGGTCTAAAATTTTTAGCCTATTCTCCTTTGGTAGTTCGACCGCGAAATTTTTTTCTGCATTGTATATTTCCGGAATATGAGTGTGTGACTTGTTAGAATTGACCCGATGGATAGTACAGAGAATGGGGTCTGTCATCTTTATCAAGATGGTTTTACTTCGTCGGATATTCATTCGAGTATCTGGAGCACGAAATAGATCAAATAGATCACAAAGTTTTCGAACTATGATTCATACTTAATACTTAGACCTCGTAGCCGGACTTCTTTCCGTTCTATCTTATAAACTTTAATAAATCAAACTATTTTTCTGCTTTTAAACTCTTAGTTAGATCAAAGGACAAACGCTTCTTTGTATTTTATGTTTTTAATCATTATAGCTATTTTTTTGATTGAATAAGTGATGATCCAATGGTTCTCACTCAGTGAACTTTGGACTTTGAAGGTTTCATTGAATTATCGTGGTTCTCGTATGAATCTGAGGTTTCAATTAATTAGTTAAGTAGGGTCTTAACAAGAGAATTCCTATCAATAATAAAGAAAACAAGAAGAAATCCGCATTTCCATTCCATACAAATACCAAATAAAAAAGACAATAAAGATAGGTAATCTAGAAGATTCAAGAGGCCTGTAACGATCAACACAACATAAAGACGTATGAGCTGACTTGATTTTTTGGCATTTAACCACAAAGAAGAGCTTTAGCATTTTGACTCTTTCATATCTTTAAATAATATTGAATGAGAGAGAAGTTTTGAATGAGAGAGAAGTTTAAAACTTTATATTCCATATCCATTTCAATCAGTATTTGGGTCTTTTTTTTGTTTGAGCTGTACGAGATGAAATTCTCATATACAGTTCTTGGAGGGGGAGGAACCTTGGTTTACCTATCTCAATAAAGTTTATGATTGGTTCGAAGAACGTCTTGAGATTCAGGCGATTGCAGATGATATAACTAGTAAATATGTTCCTCCGCATGTCAACATATTTTATTGTCTAGGAGGAATTACCCTTACTTGTTTTTTAGTACAAGTAGCTACGGGATTTGCTATGACTTTTTATTACCGTCCAACTGTTACTGAGGCTTTTGCTTCTGTTCAATATATAATGACTGAAGCTAACTTTGGTTGGTTAATCCGATCAGTTCATCGATGGT